GAACAACGGAATTGAATCTATTTCTATTGATTGATTTATAGGCTCTGTCGTTCCTCCATAATATAATATTAACTCTTACGAGAAGCTACAAGAAGGAATCAATCGATTTTCTGGATAATTATATGGATTTAAACGGATGAGACATCCTGCAAATCATTTCCATACTAAACTAATAGAACCTTACTCTAAAAAAAAAAGGTGATGAAATAAAAAGGATTGGGGTATGCGTAAAAATAAAATAGAATCCGCTTCTCAATAAAAAGAGTTAAAGTAAATTTTTTTGTTTGAATAATTTTTCTTTTTCTTTTATAAATAAGTTCTATTCTACGTTGAAGTTAATTGAATAATAGAAAAAGTTCCGTTTGCTCGATGAATTACCCCCCTTAACCCTTTTTTTTTGTCTACTACTTCTTATTAATCTAAACAAAGGAATTCCGATAGACCCGGAAACGAAGAAATAGTAATCTTTAGCGAACAAGAGAAAAATCATTATTATTTCGATACAAGACGACACAAGAAAGGGTACAAAGTCCTTTTTCTTGTGTCGAATAGAAGATTAGTAAGACTTATAATCCAGTACCGTTCCTTTCATTTATCCCGTCCTTGCCCTGTCTCCTCTTCCTTTGTTTTTGTATGCCTATTTTCTAGTGCTAGGAATGGGATACAAGTAAGGAATTCTATACATCCTGAAAAAATAGTATAAACAAAGCAAGCAAAGGGATTTACAGAATTTTTTGATCATATATATTTAATTGTATTGATCGACAAGAATTCCGCGTTTTTTACCAACTTGATGGTAAGGAATCTCTGGATCTAGAAATTCATTTCGTATAATTGAACCTTTTCAAACTGTTTCTTTTTAAGAACCAAAAAAATTTGTGCCAAAATAACGGATGCCAAGAAGAACAAAAGGCCTTGGGCGCGTAATGGATCTTGAAGCACTATTTCGGCATCTCCCTGACCAAATCCCCCTACATTAGGATTGCTTGTTAATGGTTGATCAAGCTTGATGGATTCACCCTCTGAAACAAGAAGTTCTGGTCCTGGAGGTATAATATCAACCACTTGGTGTCCATCCGATGCATCAACGATGATTATTTCATATCCTCCTTTTTCTTTGCGTACTATTCTGCTTACTATACCCGCAGATGTAGCATTATAGACTGTATTGTTACTCTTGCTCCCATCAGGATAAATCTGACCCCTTCCCCTATTCCCACCTACATATATGGGATATTTTAAGAAGTGAACGTCTTTCTTCGTAGCAGGGTCGGGGGAAAGAATGGGAAAGACGATTTCACTATATTTCTGACCTGGAACAGGACCTATTACAAGAATATTTCTTTTATTGGGACGATAACTTTGAAAAGACAGATTTCCTATCTTTTCTTTCACCTCGGGGGAAATACGATCGGGGGGGGCTAATTCGAATCCCTCGGGTAAAATAAGAACAGCCCCTACATTCAAAGCCCCTTTTTTACCATTAGCAAGAACTTGTTTCAGTTGCATATCATAAGGAATTCGAACAACTGCTTCAAATACAGTATCAGGAAGTACAGCTTGCGGAACTTCAATATCCACAGGCTTATTAGCTAAATGGCAATTGGCGCATACAATTCGCCCAGTTGCTTCTCGTGGATTTTCATAACCTTTCTGCGCAAAAATGGGATACGCATTTGAAAAAGATGTTCGAGTTATTACATATATCATGATCGATACAGAAATAGATCGAGTGATCTGTTCCTTTACCCAAGAAAAAGAAAAAGTATTTCTATTTTGCATGATCCAATCATTCATCCAGGAATTTCTACAATAAATTAGATAGGTAGCTAGTATAGTTCCCTATCCACGAGTCTGCCATTGTACTGAAATAATTCTATTGAAATAGGACAAATACCTTGAAGAGGTAGAAGTATAAAGAAAGAATAAGTCAAATGGAAAATGCTTTCTTTATGCGCGAAGAAAAATTTTGATTGATATCAGGAGATCAAATAAGTTCTTCATTCATTCATTGAATGATAAATGACTACAAGCGAAGGAGATACGCGATTTAAAAAACGGAAGATCCAATATTTCACAATTGTATCTAGAATAACTGGAAAAGTGGAAACAAGACCAGATATAATTTGGTCGTTATGAGCCAATCCAAAATCATTGTAGATCGAACCAATCATTAGTTCCCAACCATGGGTCGAGTGAAATCCAATCCATAAATCAGTAACTAAAAGAATCGAAAAAGCTTTTATTGTGTCATTTAAGTTATAGAAGAATTCCTGAACCCAAGAATTAAGAATGACAAGTTCTTCATTACCCAGAATAAAATAACCGCTTAAAATAGCGAAACATATTATATTTGTCGAAAAATGAAAAATGATATGGAGATGATATTCATTGTGTGTTTTGACCAATTGTATCGTTTCCTTGTATATTCCTATACGAAGCTTTTGTATATTTTGTATATGTGTCTCTGGGTATTCTTTTATCATTTCATCCAACAAGAATAGTTCTTCTAATTCTAGGAATTTTTCTATAACATTTTTCTCTTGAATATCATTCAAAAAAGTTTCGGATTGCCTAGTATTCCACCAATTAATAATCCAAGGTTCGAGACTTTTTTGAAATGAGAGAGAGACCCACCAGGGCAAAAATACTATAGATGCAAGATATGGGAGGGAAATCAATGCTTTCTTTTTTTTCATTTTTTTTTATCTGTGAATTGTTAATGAACTGCTTCATTTGTCAACTCTACCTGATCTGATGTTTCTCTAAAGCACAAGTTCTATAACAAGGTATGGAACCTATGGATCTATTCCCATTTTTGTATAATAATTGACTCCTTAGATCCAGAAGGAATTAAGGAATATAGAAAGAAAATTAAGGGTCCTTTTTCGGATGAAAAAAAAGAAGAAATAAATAGATAGAGAAATATATATATAATATATAAAAAGTAAATAAATTAAGTAAATAGGATTTCCGGGTATCTCAATTTGGAAAATTCGAACGAATTTCATCTTCATTTATTCCTTTCAATAAATACTCGAAAAACCCTCCCGGATCAATTCCATTAATTATTTCGAAATGTTGCACCGTCTAACCACAGCACAGGAATACGGTATCAGTGCAAAATCTGAGGCTTAACCTAAAAGGATGAATTCTGTATTACGAAATGCATATTCGGATATTTGATGAATTCATACTTAGATTAGACTTATTAGACTTTTTACTAGTATAAAAGAATTGAGTTGGGCCCTATACGCATACAAAAGGGTTTTGGTATAGAAAAAATGTATTCTTATTTATAGTTTATTATATTTATTATAGTTGGAATAGTTGTAGTTGTTCCATATCCATATACGTTCCCCAGCTTTTGTTTTATTCTAGCGGGTTGTTGCGTCAACGGAACGAGGAAATGGAATCTAACATGGTTTTCTCGAATGAACAGTCTGAGGAAACTTCAATTGTATTAAAAAAAAAAGGAAATTAGCAAGCTCCTTCTATTATGTGGAGAAAACATTCATTCTTCGTTCGGTTCATTTCAAAATACTTCAATTGGTACGCGCAAGAAATAGGCCAATTCAGCAGCTTTTTGCTCAATTTCTCGCGGAGTCAAATTCTCATCAGTACGAGTCAAGGGAATGTTTCCTTGGCCTCTGATTTCCATATAAAGAATACGACGAGGAAAAAGACCCTCTTTAACCTCCATTCTGATTGATTGGATATCTTTCATAAAGAAGCGAAGGAAGATGCGACGATTTATTCCAGGGAATCCCCAACGAAAAATACACATTATTCCTTCTTTTCTATCGAATCGGTCATAACCACTACCTACATTCCATGAAATTGTGCACCACAAATATGAACTAATGAATAGACCCGCGATCCCATAGAAAGACATCACGATTCCTTGTGGAAAAAAAAGGATTTGCTGAGATGGAAATCCAGGTATCAGATTCCTACCAAGATAACTAGAAGTTCCAACCACTAAGAATCCTAGTGAACCTAAAAAAAGGATACAGGCCCAGCAAAAATTACTTGCTTTTCGAGACCCTGTTATAAGTTCTATCCATATATGTTTTGATCGCCAGTTCATACTATACTAGATCCAGTTGCATTCGATTGGAATTGAGAAAAAATTTGACTTTACTTTTCATGATGCCGAAGTAACTTTCATCAACTAGCACTAGTCTGATATGAACCATTAGGAATAATTGGTTAGATACATATACTTTCTATTAGAAAAATATTCGCCGATCATTTTTAACCAGATATACCCGCATATCATATACATACATTTATGCGGATATCATGTATCCACATGCATAACAGTTCTTTCGTTTGTGTTCGGAAAAAGCCACATATTGTCCCATATTACACTAAACAAATATCTGTATTATGATTCAGTGTTGAAATAAATTGATGAAATTTGGTCCCATCGGATCTAGACAATCTTATTTTTTTGGACATGAAGAAATAAAGAAGCCATTGCAATCGCAGGAAATACTAGGCCCACTAAAGGGACAAAAATAGAGGGTAAGTTAAGATCTGTCATAGAATGGGTACCTCGATTTAATATTTGTACCTATTATAAAGATATCTTATGATAAGTATCTCTATTATATAGAAACTATTCTAAATAATATTAATATTTAAGTAGTTAATAAGTGCAAGGAATGAGAACTAAATGAAGTGTACCTATTCATCTTTTTAGACGAATATATATGATAATCCGCTTTAAGTTTAAGAAATTTTAGTATTCCCCCATCCTTTTCTTTTATTCTTTCTATCTTTCTAATATAATAAAAGTATAATAAAAGAAAAGGTTTTTTATTCAAATTAACAAGTTTTTTATAAGTTCGCGACTCTAACTAAACTAATTCAATCCAACAAACAAGGATTCCTAGTTAAAAAGTAAAAAATGGGAGTTCTTGGTAGACATAGAAATCACTTCTATTCTATATTTTCATTTTATTTCGATATTTTTTTTTTTTTCGTTTTTATTC